AATTATTGTTATATTTATATATTTATATTAATAAATAAATTAATAATATATATAATAATATATATAATATATATTAGATTAGATATTCCATTAGATTATATTGACAATTTTAAAAAACTGTTCATACTATGAACATAGTATGATGGCAGTTGAGTACTTATGCCCCCATCGTCTAGCGGTTCAGGACATCTCTCTTTCAAGGAGGCAGCGGGGATTCGACTTCCCCTGGGGGTAGGGTATTAAAAACGGAAGTTGATGCTGGATTATGAATAAGCCTAACCAAGAAAACTAAAATAGAATAGATTCTTCCTGGGTCGATGCCCGAGCGGTTAATGGGGACGGACTGTAAATTCGTTGGCAATATGTCTACGCTGGTTCAAATCCAGCTCGGCCCAAAAACTCTCTCACCCAATATCAGATGAAGATCTTTGTCCTACCGAAATAACCGATACGCGGAATAAAAGAGTCAATTCTTCTGTTTTTCATTTGTTTGCTTTATTTTTTTGTTCCAGTAAATCAAAAATGGGATCGAGATTTAGACTATAGTTTTATTTTAAAACAAAAAAGTATAAGAAAAAAACCTCTTTTCGTTAGGGTTAGTGAAAGATTATTTCACAATTGATTTCTTTTTTTTTTTTAGTTGAACTAAAACTAAAGAAAATGGACTAGTAATTCGTGTTGTTCTCACTCAAGTACCTATTCAGGATAGAGATCAATATATCACTTCTAACTCCCGTCGATGTTACCATAATTCGAACTCGAAATTTTATGAATCAAATCAAAAAATAAAATAAAAAAAGATATTGTATACCTTAGTTCCTTGGGATTGTAGTTCAATTGGTTAGAGCACCGCCCTGTCAAGGCGGAAGCTGCGGGTTCGAGCCCCGTCAGTCCCGACGGATCCAATAACCAATAAAAGAAAGATCAAAAAAGGAAAAAGGATCCTATCCCTTTTTAGCCTCCTTGTAACGAATAATCTTTTTTTATTAGTCGTTTTTTCATTAATTTTAGTTTTTTCAAAAAAAAGAGCAAACACTTAAAAATAATAATAATGAATTTTATACACTATTAGATTTTTTGTATCAGGACTCGTCTTTGCAATACTTTTATTATTCTTACAAGAATACAAGAAAAGTCAATTATAAAAAAAATTATAAAAATAAAGCTATTTTTATAAATTAACCCCTTGATGTCTGTTTTTCATCTATTTTTTTATATTTCTTTTTGGTTTTTTTTGTAACCAATGGAAGTGTAAAATAACCGTGGTCAGATGAGACTTCGTTAGATGATTGATTGTACAAAGAAAACTTTAGTTTATGGTAAATTAGTTTATGGTAAAAAAGAATGATATCTTGATTAAATCACGAATTCTATAATATATTTTTTTTATTCAGTATGGATAAAAGATTCTCCTATGTTATACTATTCAATTTGCGACGGCGAATTGATATGAGAGTTCATATATTGTTATTCATGATATTAATACGATTCAATATCATTAAAATGGAAGATATTCCATTGAATTTACAGGTGACATTTTAATCATCTCTATGGGATTAAATCCCGAGTTATTGCGAACTAAAAAACGATGAAATTATGGAAGTCAATATTCTTGCATTTATTGCTACTGCGCTCTTTATTCTAGTTCCTACTGCTTTTCTACTTATCATTTATGTAAAAACGATCAGTCAAAATGATTAGTTTGACTAAAACTTGACTGTTTCGTTCTTTATTTTCTTTATTAATGAGTTAAAAATATTCCAATTTCGTTTCTTAATTGAAAAAAAGCAGGTTAGAATCATCACGATTTGATAGCAGTATGGTAGAAAGAAATATATATTTCTTTCTACCATACTATATTATTATAATTAGATTATTCGTTTTTTTTGTCGTAGATTTTTTTTTATGAAGAGAAAGAAAAACATAAAGAAACGGCCTGTTGTTCCCATCTAATTTGGATCGGAACTGGTTCGGTGAAATTTAGGAAAAAGCCATTTGAAAGAAATTTCCTATTATCTAAAATTACTTTTCAAAAAATAAACCTAACACGGACATTTTTGAAATATCTGTTTGATTTATATTAGTATCTTTAAAATCATTTTACGGAGAAATCTATAAAACATCTCTAAAATAATTGATAAGATTTGATTCTTCAACTAAAAACTCAATTAATTAAAATTAACTAAGTTAAGTCGTATTTGTATTTCTAGAGTCCACTTCTTCCCCATACGACAAGGGAAAGAGAAAATGTAAAGACTACCATTAAAGCAGCCCAAGCGAGACTTACAATATCCATGTGAATTTTGTCCCCTATTTCTATGAATATGTAGGAATTTTTCCATTATTGTTTACTAATAATAGTGAAATTAATGGTACAGAGTCAAAAAAATTGTCATAATAGTTCTTAATTTAATCAACTACTCCAAAAAATTCAAATACATATAATCCTACATGATTTTGAAGAGTCTATTTCACGGGTTACTGAAAAGAAGTTTTGTCAACCCAATCTTAATTGAATACCTAAGTACTAAGAGATGCTTTTGGGTTTGTATACAAATTATATCCCGCTTTTATTCAATTACTAACTACTAATTAGTTAGTATATTACTTCGTACCGAATTGGCTCCAATCGGAGTGTAAGGGTTATCAAAACGTCTTTACACTCCTAATGCTTACTACTTACTAAAAAATTTCCTTGAATTCTCGATACAAAGATTTACAGCCCACTAGATGCTTAGAATCAAGTACGTATCAAGAGACTTAGGATATTTCCTTTTTTTATAATCAGGCGACACCCGGATTTGAACTGGGGAATAAAGGATTTGCAGTCCTCCGCCTTACCGCTCGGCCATGCCGCCAAAGAAAATATATATGAAAAGATTACCTTTTGGGGATGGATTAATGACCTTTTTTATTGTACTTACGTTTTGAACGCATATTTCCTTTCTACTAAAAAAACTTTTTTTTATACATACCAAAACTATAGATTTTCAGTCACAAAAGTAAAAAGTCATAATAAATTAGAACCATTAACTATTTTTTATTTTTAATTCATGAACGACTTTTACATTCTGACTTCAAATCATGTTTCCTTAATAACATAATAAAATGAAATCCAAATGGTAACTAAATAATTATTATTGCGTCTTTTCAATAAAAAAAAGGATTTCATTTTATTTTTTTCAATTTCAATTATAACAACAATTATGTATATATGTAAACCCCGGAACCATAACAGAAATTACACAGACAGTTGCGTATCTTATATACGATATATAGATATCGGGGTACATATTTAAATTGATTATTTACTAACTATAATCCGCTTTGCTTTACAATATAAGCTTCTATTACGAATTCTACGAATATAGTCCTAATTTATATCTTTTTTCCGACAATCGGTTTTTTTAACAAAAACTCGAAAAGACATTAAGTAATAAAAAAAACTCTATATTGTTTTTTATTATTCTTATCTCGGTTAAGGGATCAAATCCTGTGATTCGTTTCTTTTTTAGTATCCAATCGGAGTAATATCATAATAATGGTAGAAATGGAATTGAATTAAATAAATCAAATTAAGCAGCATAATTTTTTTTAATGTTTTATCAACCTCTTTTCTATTGTATCTGTTTCAAATTTAAATTTGAGTATGAGTAGAAAAATTTATGTATTCCTCCGTTCATACGTATTTCATATATATGGAATGGATGTGTAAAATTTTATGTGATTTGGTAAACAGAATAGAAATTCCATCCGAGCTAGATCGATCAATATTATTTAATAAAGAGTGATCAAAAAATGGTATTTTTAAACAAATGAGGAATTGGGTTCAAATGTTACGAGAGGTAAATGCACTGATGTCTACAATACCCGGGTTTAATCAGATACAATTTGAAGGATTTGGTCGGTTCATTGATCAGGGCTTACCGGAAGAGCTTTATAAGTTTCCAAAAATTGAAGATACAGATCAAGAAATTGAATTTCAATTATTTGTGGAAACATATCAATTGGTAGAACCCGTGATAAACGAAAAGGATGCTGTGTATAAATCACTTACATATTCTTCTGAATTCTATGTATCCGCAGGATTAATTTGGAAAACCGGCAGGGAGATGCAAGAACAAACCATTTTGATTGGAAGCATTCCGCTAATGAATTCCCTGGGAACTTTTATAGTAAATGGAATATACAGAATTGTGATCAATCAAATATTGCAAAGTCCCGGTATTTTTTACCGGTCGGATTTGGACCATAACGGAATTTCGGTCTATACTGGCACCATAATATCAGATTGGGGAGGAAGGTCAGAATTAGAGATTGATAGAAAAGCAAGGATATGGGCTCGTGTAAGTAGGAAACAAAAAATATCTATTCTAGTTCTATCATCAGCTATGGGTTTGAATCTAAAAGAAATTCTGGATAATGTTTGCTATCCGGAAATTTTATTGTCTTTCTTGAATGATAAAGAGAAAAAAAATTTTGGGTCAAATAAAAATGCCATTTTGGAGTTTTATCAGCAATTTGCTTGTGTAGGGGGGGACCCGGTATTTTCGGAATCTTTATGTAAAGAATTACAAAAAAAATTCTTTCAACAAAAATGCGAATTAGGAAAGATTGGTAGACGAAATATGAACCGTCGACTGAATCTTGATATACCCCAAAACAATACGTTTTTGTTACCGCGTGATATATTAGCAGCTACGGATCATTTGATTGGAATGAAATTTGGAATGGGTACATTTGATGATATGAATCATTTGAAAAATAAACGTATTCGCTCTGTAGCAGATCTCTTACAAGATCAATTCGGATTGGCTATGGTTCGTTTAGAAAATGTGGTTCGAGCAACTATATGTGGAGCAATTCGGCATAAATTAATACCGACTCCTCAAAATTTGGTAACTTCAACTCCATTAACAATGACTTATGAATCTTTTTTTGGATTACACCCATTATCTCAAGTTTTGGATCGAACTAATCCATTGACACAAATAGTTCATGGACGAAAATTGAGTTATTTGGGCCCTGGAGGATTGACAGGGCGGACGGCTAGTTTTCGGATACGGGATATCCACCCTAGTCACTACGGGCGTATTTGCCCAATTGACACGTCTGAAGGAATTAATGTTGGACTTATTGGATCTTTAGCAATTCATGCAAGACTTGGTCTTTGGGGGTCTCTAGAAAGTCCTTTTTATAAAATTTCTGAGAGATCGACAGGAGTCCAAATGCTTTTTTTATCACCAAGTCGGGATGAATACTTTAGGGTCTCTACAGGAAATTCCTTGGCCCTGAATCAATGTATTCAGGAAGAACAGGTTGTTCCGGCTCGATACCGTCAAGACTTCCTGACTATTGCGTGGGAACAGGCTCATCTTCGAAGTATTTTTCCCTTCCAATATTTTTCTATTGGAGCTTCACTCATTCCTTTTATCGAGCACAACGACGCAAATCGAGCTTTAATGAGTTCTAATATGCAACGTCAAGCAGTTCCGCTTTCTAAGTCCGAGAAATGCATTGTTGGAACCGGGTTGGAACGTCAAGCGGCCCTAGATTCAGGGGTTCTCGCTATAGTCGAACATGAGGGAAAGATTATTTATAACAATACTGATAAGATCATTTTATCAGGTAATGGGGATACTCAAAGCATTCCATTAATTCTGTACCAACGTTCCAACAAAAATACTTGTATGCACCAAAACCCCCGGATTCCGCGGGGTAAATGCATTAAAAAGGGACAAATTTTAGCGGATGGTGCCGCTACAGTTGGGGGAGAACTAGCTTTGGGAAAAAACGTATTAGTGGCTTATATGCCGTGGGAAGGTTACAATTTTGAAGATGCGGTACTCATTAGTGAGCGTCTTGTTTATGAAGATATTTATACTTCTTTTCACATACGGAAATATGAAATTCAGACTTATGTGACAAGTCAAGGCCCCGAAAGGGTCACAAGTGAAATACCGCATTTAGAAGCCCATTTACTTCGCAATTTAGAAAAAAATGGAATTGTGGGGTTGGGATCATGGGTAGAAACAGGTGATATTTTGGTAGGGAAATTAACACCCCAGTTAGCAAAAGAATCTTCGTATGCCCCTGAAGATAGATTATTACGAGCCATACTTGGGATTCAGGTATCCACATCCAAAGAAACGTGTCTAAAACTCCCTATAGGTGGTAGGGGTCGAGTTATTGATGTGAGATGGATCCAGAAAAAGGGAGGCTCTAGTTATAATCCAGAAACAATTCATGTATATATTTTACAGAAACGTGAAATAAAAGTTGGCGATAAAGTAGCCGGAAGACATGGCAATAAAGGTATCATTTCAAAAATTTTGCCTAGACAAGATATGCCTTATTTGCAAGACGGAAGACCCGTTGATATGGTCTTTAACCCATTAGGAGTACCTTCACGAATGAATGTAGGACAGATATTTGAATGTTCCCTCGGGTTAGCAGGAGGTCTGCTAGATAGACATTATCGAATAACACCTTTTGATGAGAGATATGAACACGAGGCTTCGAGAAAACTAGTGTTTTCTGAATTATATCAAGCCAGTAAACAAACAGCGAAACCGTGGATATTTGAACCCGAGTATCCAGGAAAGAGTCGAATATTTGATGGAAGAACAGGGGATCTTTTTGAACAACCTGTTATAATAGGAAATCCTTATATATTGAAATTAATTCATCAAGTTGATGACAAAATCCATGGACGTTCTAGCGGACATTATGCACTTGTTACACAACAACCTCTTCGAGGAAGAGCCAAGCAAGGAGGACAGCGCGTAGGAGAAATGGAAGTTTGGGCTCTCGAAGGATTTGGTGTTGCTCATATTTTACAAGAAATGCTTACTTATAAATCGGATCATATTAAAGCTCGTCAGGAAGTACTTGGTACTACGATCGTTGGGGGAACAATCCCTAACCCCGAAGATACTCCAGAATCTTTTCGCCTGCTCGTTCGAGAACTACGATCTTTGGCTCTGGAACTGAATCATTTCTTTGTATCTGAGAAAACCTTCCAGATTAATAGGATGGAAGCTTAATCGGAATAAATTAGAATTTTTCTTCTATGATCGATCAGTATAAACATCAACAACTCAGAATTGGATTAGTTTCGCCTAAACAAATAAGTGCTTGGGCCACAAAAATCCTACCTAATCGAGAGATCGTTGGAGAAGTGACAAAACCTTATACTTTTCATTACAAAACCAATAAACCAGAAAAAGATGGATTATTTTGTGAAAGAATTTTTGGGCCGATAAAAAGCAGAATTTGTGCTTGTGGAAATTATCGAGTAATCAGAAATGAAAAAGAAGGCCCAAAATTTTGTGAACAGTGCGGAGTCGAATTTGTTGATTCTCGAATACGAAGGTACCAAATGGGCTATATAAAATTAGCATGCCCGGTAACCCACGTGTGGTATTTGAAACGTCTTCCTAGTTATATCGCGAATTTTTTAGATAAACCTCTTAAAGAATTGGAGGGCCTAGTATACTG